ATTGTAAGTGGTAGTGACAATTCCAGTAACAATTACATTTCTAGTTCCATTTGTGGTAAAAGTGGAAATAGTAGTAAAAAAGCCGGAAGGAGTATACGACAAAGTTCTACAAATCTGGATGTAACTCAAAAATACAAGCATTTGTGGGTTCAATGCGAAAATTGTTATGGATTAAATTATAAGAAATTTTTTAAATCAAAAATGAATCTTTGTGAACAATGTGGATATCATTTGAAAATGAGTAGTTCTGATAGAATCGAACTTTCGATCGATCGGGGTACTTGGGAGCCTATGGATGAAGACATGGTTTCTCTAGATCCCATTCAATTTCATTCGGAGGAGGAGCCTTATAAAAATCGTATCGATTCTTATCAAAGAAAGACAGGATTAACCGAGGCTGTTCAAACAGGCATAGGGCAATTAAACGGTATTTCCGTAGCAATAGGGGTTATGGATTTTCAGTTTATGGGGGGTAGTATGGGATCCGTAGTCGGGGAGAAAATTACCCGTTTGATTGAATATGCTACTAAAGAATTTCTACCTCTTATTATAGTGTGTGCTTCCGGAGGGGCACGTATGCAAGAAGGAAGTTTGAGCTTGATGCAAATGGCTAAAATATCTTCTGCTTTATATGATTATCAATCAAATAAAAAGTTATTCTATGTACCAATCCTTACATCTCCTACTACTGGTGGGGTGACAGCCAGTTTTGGTATGTTGGGAGATATCATTATTGCTGAACCCAATGCCTACATTGCCTTTGCGGGTAAAAGAGTAATTGAACAAACATTGAATAAAACAGTACCCGAAGGTTCACAAGCGTCTGAGTATTTATTCCAGAAGGGTTTATTCGATCTAATCGTACCACGTAATCCTTTAAAAGGCGTTCTGAGTGAGTTATTTCAACTCCACACTTTCTTTCCTTTGAATCAAAATTAGAACATTAAGTCCATTTTTTTGAGCAAACAAGTAATTCGTTTATCGGAATACAAGTGAAATTGAGACGAATGGGTTTTCTTTGTTGACATAAGATCTAATTGTATAACGAATCAAAAGTCACATAAAATCGGAAATCTGATCCTTTTTCTATATTCCTGATTATTGATCAAGAAGTCTCTATTAACAAGATAAAAGATGAAATTCTTTTTTTTCGTGAAATTAGGCAAATAAAAAAATCTTCTTCTCGTCATATATAATTAAATTAAAATCTAGAAAATATAGTATAGAATTTTTTATCTTTCTATAGCGTACGATAATCCTATTTTGACTAAGAATCCCTGCTGGATGGGATTCTAACAAACCCTTGAATCAATATAAATAGAATCTAATTCATTAAAAAAAACTTTTTGCTTAGTGAATGAAATTCGAAGACAAGAGCAAAAAATGAAGAAAATAATATCTCATCCATATCCTCTCAAATTTTTCATGTAGAAAGATGAAAAACTACATTATATACTCACTTAGACTTAGATAGTAGATACTTATATTAATTTTAATTAATTCTTAATAGATATAGATATTAATAAAAATTTTAAGTAGTAATAATTCCAATTTATAATTATCAAATTATAATCAAGTCAAATTATTATTATTATAATATAAATAAATACTATATATATAAGTAAGATAAGATATAAGTATAATAAATATAAAATCTAAATAATAATAACAGGTACAAATAGTAAATCGAGGTGCCCATTCTATGACAACTCTTAATTTTCCCTCCGTTTTGGTCCCTTTAGTAGGTCTAGTATTTCCGGCAATCGCAATGGCTTCTTTATTTCTTCATGTTCAAAAAAACAAGATTGTTTAGAGCCGAGGGCGCAAAATATTATCTTTTTTTTTTTCAAAACTGACGCTTGTATCATAACACAGATATCCATTTAGCTAAATATGGTATAAGAGGCTTCCGTCGAAATCTCCCCAAAATACTATTAGCTAGTTTCAAATAGACCCAAATCGGCGAATAGCTGAACTGTAAAGTTGGTCTATCTATATACATGTGGCTATCTTTAGTGAGTCATACGAAGGGTGTGTTATTAGTTTAGATCTAACCAATTTAATGAATTACTCCTAAAGGTTCACATCAAACTAGTGCTAGTTGATGCGAGTTACTTCGGAAATAAACGGCAAATTCATTTGGGGTATTCTCTCAATTCCAAAAAAAGCAACCGGATCAAGTATGAGTTGTCGATCAGAACATATATGGATAGAACCTATAACGGGGGCTCGAAAAACAAGTAATTTCTGCTGGGCTTTTATCCTTTTTTTAGGTTCATTAGGATTCTTGTTGGTTGGAACCTCGAGTTATCTTGGTAGAAATTTGATATCTTTATTTCCGTCTCAGCAAATAGTTTTTTTTCCACAAGGGATTGTGATGTCTTTCTATGGGATCGCGGGTCTTTTTATTAGCTCCTATTTGTGGTGCACAATTTCGTGGAATGTAGGTAGTGGTTATGATCGATTTGATAGAAAAGACGGAATAGTGTGTATCTTTCGTTGGGGGTTCCCTGGAAAAAATCGTAGGGTCTTTCTCCGATTTCTTATAAAAGATATTCAGTCCGTCAGAATAGAAGTTAAAGAGGGTATTTATGCTCGTCGTGTCCTTTATATGGATATCAGAGGCCAGGGAGCCATTCCATTGACTCGTACTGATGAGAATTTTACTCCACGGGAAATGGAACAAAAAGCTGCTGAATTGGCTTATTTCTTGCGTGTACCTATTGAAGTATTTTAAGAAATCAGCTGAGAAATTAATGCTTTCTCGCGGGAGGGCAAAAAAGCAAGAATCCTCTTTTTCTATAACATAACTTAATTGAGGTTTCTTCAGAACATTCATTCGAGTCAAAGCAGACATATATGGAACAAGTATAAAAAAACCTTTTGGGGGGATCTTTTATATGTATCGAAATATACACATACACGACTCAATTATATAAAAAAAAAAAAAAAATAAGAAAAAAAGAAAATCTCATAATCAACCATTTCGAAATAAGGAAATTCCCCCTTTTTAGTTGTTGGAATTGAAACTTTAGATTCAGATAGATCATCTCTTGTAATTTTTTTGAAGCTTCTTTTTAGACTTTTTGTGCTTCTTAATGACGAAAAATTTGGATCTCTTATAATGTAGCCAATTTTTTTATGTCGTTTTTTGTCACTCATTTTTCACAATATTTTTCAGAAAATTTCCTCAATTATTCTATCGATGACTACTCATAGTCAATTAAATTTTTTCGAAATATTAGAGGTTTTTTTATATAATGATAGAAAAGGAGTTCTTTTGTCTCAAAATCTGAATACTATTCATATTCATTATTTAAAGTGGTTTTTCCGGGCGTTCATCGAAAAGAGATATATGCTTCGAATTTGACTGATTGAGATATAGGGAAACAATTTTTATTATTTATTCATATTATTCATATCATATATATTCATTCGAATTTTTCATCTTTTTCCGTATTCTTTTCTAGATTCAAGGCCTAACCACGAAATCACAAATAAAAAAGAGTGAATAGATTCATAGGTTTGATAACTTGTAATAGAACTGATGCGTGAGAGAAATATTAGATTACATAGAGTCGACGAATGAGATGGGTTCATTAACAATTCACAGATGAAAAAATGGCAAAAAAGAAAGCATTCACTCCTCTTTTATATCTTGCATCTATAGTATTTTTGCCCTGGTGGATTTCTCTCTCCTTTCAAAAAAGTCTGGAATCCTGGGTTACTAATTGGTGGAACACTAGGCAATCCGAAACTTTTTTGAATGATCTTGAAGAAAAGAGTATTCTAGAAAAATTCATAGAATTAGAGGAACTCCTCTTCTTAGAGGAAATGATCAAGGAATACTCGGAGACACATCTACAAAACCTTCGTATAGGAATTCACAAAGAAACAATCCAATTAATCAAGATACACAACGAGGGTCGTATTCATACGATTTTGCACTTCTCGACAAATATAATATGTTTCATTATTCTAAGTGGTTATTCTATTTTGGGTAATAAAGAACTCGTTATTCTTAACTCTTGGGCTCAAGAATTCCTATATAACTTAAGTGACACAATAAAAGCTTTTTCTCTTCTTTTATTAACTGATTTATGTATCGGATTTCATTCGCCCCATGGTTGGGAACTGATGATTGGCTTTGTCTACAAGGATTTTGGATTTGTTCATAATGATCAAATTATATCTGGCCTTGTTTCCACTTTTCCAGTCATTCTAGATACAATTTTAAAATATTGGATTTTCCGTTATTTAAATCGCGTATCTCCGTCACTTGTAGTGATTTATCATTCAATGAATGACTGAAAAATTATCTACCTAATCCAATTATAATGTTTCTTACTTTGCAGTTGTACATAAGCAAAGCATTGAAAATCGCTTTCTATTTCTACCCATCCGGAGATTCATCCTATATTCCTATATATTAATTATATTAATCGAGTCAAAACAAATTATTCCAGTAAATAACAGAATCGTGGATAGGAAACTCCATTAGTGACCTACCCAAATTTATTGTATAAATATATTTTCGGGATCAATGGTTGGACCATGCAAACTAGAAATACTTTTTCTTGGATAAAGGAACAAATTACTCGATCTATTTCCATATCGCTCATGATATATATCATCACTCGTACATCCATTTCAAATGCATATCCCATTTTTGCACAGCAGGGTTATGAAAATCCACGAGAAGCGACTGGACGTATTGTATGCGCCAATTGCCATTTAGCTAATAAACCGGTGGATATTGAGGTTCCGCAAGCCGTACTTCCCGATACTGTATTTGAAGCAGTTGTTCGAATTCCTTATGATATGCAAGTGAAACAAGTTCTTGCTAATGGTAAAAAAGGAGCCCTGAATGTGGGGGCTGTTCTTATTTTACCAGAGGGTTTTGAATTAGCCCCTCCCGATCGTATTTCCCCCGAGATAAAAGAAAAGATGGGCAATCTGTCTTTTCAGAGCTATCGCCCCAATCAAAAAAATATTCTTGT